GAACAGATTTGATAAATACTCAAAAATCTCGGATAGAATTTGAGAATGGAAAGATTCATCACTATTGGGTCTAAGCCATCTCTGACGATTAATCAACAATTCGAGGCGCCTTTTTTGTGTTTTCTTGCTAAGCCAGCGAGCCCTAAATGTACGAAGCGTTGTTTTGGCAATACGAAGTTCTTCGTCTGCAAATAATTCTCGATATGAAAACACAGAGCCAGGGAACTCATCTGTGGATAGCAAAAAGAGCGGATCTGGAGGGTCCCAAATGAATTGGTTTAGTTTAAAAAAGCCATGTTCGTCGGAAAATCTCGGGATGAAACTCTGCAAGAACTCCGAATCATTCTCTTCAAGCTCATCCTCGTTATCAAAAATGATCTGCTTGCCCTGAAATGACCTGTATCCATAGCAATAGGGATATCCCAATTCCAAAAATTCAACGGGCCTATCCAGGCCATCAAGTAGACAGAACCAAGGGCGCCATATTCTAGGAGCCGAAACTATGTGCCCCTCTATCTCTTGCGGCGTTTGAAGGATTCCTTCTTCCTTCCCTTCTGCCAACTCCCATTCGTCTTTTTCAGAGAGAAATCTCTGAATAGCTAAGAGCTTCCTCGGCTCGGGCCGAAAAGGGAATGGCACTCGATCATTATCAAACTGACTGCAATCTTTTTCTGTCCGTGAAGATCCCATCAGAGGGCCTTCTAATGCTAATACTTCTAAAAGGATTCTTAATAGCCGATGAAATAGAGCAGAATCCCTCCAACTCTCAAAGAGTTTGATCCTGTCTTGTCCGGGTAGATAGCAAAGATCTCGAGCGACCGATCCGGCAGAACAACTCAAAAGATAAAGAAGTATCGTTAATAGCTTGAGGCTCGTTCCAAGTTCGAAGTACCATTTGTACAAAGAAGAATCCCCTTCCGCACCGCCCGTATATGATCTCTTCTTCATATAGATAGATAGAGGATCTATGAGGTAATTACTTAGGCAATCACTTAGAAGTACTTTTTGTACTACAGCCCTTCCTATCTGATAGAAAAGGATCGAAGAATCCGGAACCCATCTTGTCTGGGTTTGGAACTCCCAAGTTTCTCTATGAAGAGCGCACCTAATTGTATTAGTGTCTATAATTGATTTCTTCTGTGAAATACCAATCAATAGGGCGTCATTGATAAGTGGTCTAAGATCTCGTGCACTGGAAGCCAGGGTTATGGACCCGAATGCGTTCTTTTCCAAGTGAGGGTGAAATCCCCTAGTATATAAAAGAGTGAAAACGTGCTTTTCTTTTTGTGGAATAAAAAACCTTCGTACCTTAATGCACCGATTTAATCTATTCGGAGATATTAGACTGGGGTCCACTTTTTGGGGAATATGAGTCGATGCAATAACAAGAATATCTCTAGTGGAACATCTTTCAGAGTACTTGTTCACGAATAGACCGGCGGCTAAGGAAGTCGACTCCGTCAAATTCAGATCATGAATGTTTGGAATCCATATTATGCAAGGAGAGATTATTTTTGCCAATTCGAGGTCCTCTTCGAATTGCTCGGATCGGTATTTTTCTTCGACCTTAATAGGATTTTTTCTTTCTTCATCTGATTCCCTAATTAGCAGTTCCTCCTCCTTATCAAAATCGATATCGGCCCTATCATCAATATCAATATCAATATCAATATCGTCACTAGCATCAATAGTATCAATAATATAGTCCCTACCATCACCTACTAGATTCTCATAGTACGTACCATGCTCCCAGAAATCGTCAAAAAGAGCCCAAGAGTCCTCCGGCTCAATCCAACGAAATTTAGGATTGTTATTCAGGAGCTCGCTCACAGCTAACCTAATGAAAGGAAGATGGGAGTTTGTCGCTAGGTGTTTGACCAAATAGGATCGTCCAGTTCCTCTAGAACCTATCACTAAAACCCCCCTAGAGGGGGATAATAAGCGGAGCGAAAAGTGTTTTCCATGAGATGGGAAATGAAAAGTATTAGTCCCACACGAAGTTTGGGAATAAGTGATTGTCTGATAATGAGCAAGGAAGACCCGTTTTTCTGCTAAACAGGATGTATTGAACTCATAATTCCATAGAGACTTTTTATGAATGTCAACTAAGTATCGTAAGTAAATTGCTCCCGGTTGTTCAATCATTTGATAACCAGAGTCATTCTTTGATAAATGAGTTGATAAATGATCACTATGAGTCAAACTCCATAGAATTGGATCAATGCTTTTTTTTGTCGTTAACATGAACATTCTGTCGTAGAGAATATGAAAGAATTCTTCCTCAACAAACAAATCACTGTTCACGAGCCAGGAATCGATTTCCCTATCCTCGTTCACGTTTTTTATCTTCACGTTTTCTCTTTTTCTTATCAATGAATAGAGCTCTTTACTTGTATGACTTAGATGTCTCATTTTTCTCGAAAGAGTGATTCGATGGGGTATGAAATCGATGAGATTTATATTCCAATATTTCTTCTTAGAACGTATTGATTTGACCGAT